AGTAGTAGCGTAAAGGCCGTAAGTCGGGGAGCGGCCATAACATAAGGCTATTACTTTCACATCTCTCTCTAGAGATCCATAGATATCTAGAGAGAGAGATCCGCCTGCGTGAGCAACCCGACGGTGCGTTACATGTGCTCTACAGGCCGCACTCCATCTTTCTTCCCAACGAGTCCATTTGTTTTTTGATTTGGAAGACGGGCCTTACGTTCGGTTCGAAAGGCATGGTTTTTAGTATGTCTAAAAATGGGGCCCCCTCACTAGTCCGGCTAGCTAGTGAGCGGTTCTTTCGGGCGGGAAGCAGGCCGGGCCCTACGAGCGGGCATCCCCCGCAACGCAAGCAGCATTGTTCGCCACTGCCCGAAAAGCAAAAGATTCGAGAGTCCAGGCTGAAAATACATGCATAGATAGTGGTCTAATGACAAGGGCCGACGACGGAAGCTCGGGACGGAGCCGTATGATGCGGAAGTATCACGTACGGTTCCCTGAGAAGGGAGTGGCTACCTACTGGAGCTTCGACCAACCACTACCGGTCAATTCCGCTTTGGGGCCACCCCTTACTCTACCATTATTATAGGGGTATGGGGTTCGAGACAAAGAAAGATCAAGGCAGCATATCAGTTTTTCCTTTATACTTTACTTGGATCTGTTTTTATGCTATTAGCTATTCTGTTGATTCTTCTCCAAACAGGAACCACCGATTTACAAATCTTATTAACCACAGAATTTAGTGAGCGGCGCCAAATCTTTTTATGGATTGCTTTTTTCGCCTCTTTCGCTGTCAAAGTTCCTATGGTACCAGTTCATATTTGGTTACCCGAAGCTCATGTAGAGGCACCCACGGCAGGATCCGTTATCTTGGCAGGAATTCTTTTAAAATTGGGAACTTACGGGTTTTTAAGATTTTCAATACCCATGTTTCCTGAAGCGACACTTTGTTTCACTCCTTTCATTTATACTCTAAGCGCGATTGCTATAATATATACTTCCTTGACCACTTTAAGACAGATCGATCTTAAGAAGATCATTGCTTACTCCTCAGTAGCCCATATGAATTTTGTGACTATTGGTATGTTTAGTCTGAACATACAGGGAATTGGAGGTAGCATTCTACCGATGTTAAGTCATGGACTGGTTTCTTCAGCCCTTTTTCTATGTGTTGGTGTTCTATATGACCGACATAAGACTCGACTTGTTAGATATTACGGAGGTTTAGTGAGCACCATGCCGAATTTCTCTACCATTTTCTTCTTTTTCACTTTAGCCAATATGAGTTTACCTGGTACTAGCAGCTTTATCGGGGAATTTCTCATCTTAGTAGGAGCTTTCCAAAGAAATAGCTTAGTAGCCACATTAGCAGCGCTTGGGATGATTTTAGGCGCGGCCTATTCCCTTTGGCTATATAATCGTGTGGTTTCTGGAAATTTAAAACCCGACTTCCTCCATAAATTCTCCGATCCAAATGGCAGAGAAGTTTTCATATTTATACCCTTTCTTGTTGGAGGGGCGACCGTCCGTTAAACTACCAAAGAAAAAAGGGTAAACCAATGTGATCATGACATTGTAGGTGCTTGCGATGGGACGGATGCGACTTCCCTCAGTTGGTTTGGGTGGCATAGCCCGTTGCGGAAGTCCCCCCCCCCTTTTTTTATCCATTTCTTTAGTCTTTAGGGAGCCAAAGCTTGACTTTTAAAATAAGGCTCGCGCAGGGGCGCTCACGTTTTTTGGCTGAGCCGTATCTTGTTGGGTGAGACCGAGAGAAAGAAAGGACGGAGGTTACCCTGGTAATGGCATTTCTCGACCGTGTCTCCGAGGGACAGTTGAACGAGCGACTCATGAATGCTGCCAGATCGAACGAGCCAATAACTCGAACGCCTTCGGTCTGTTTTTTGAGCAAGAATCACAGCGTTACCTTACCTTCACCATGATACAGACTCCAAGTTCTTATGGCAGAGCACGAGGAGATTTATCATCAATATGATGATGAGAATAGAAACCAGAAGCACGACCGGAGTCTTCGTGGTCCAAGATAATAAAACCATCAATAAGAGTAACGTAAGCATGAGACTTTTTGGTAGTACCGGTGAACCAGATGGCCGCGGCGATAGAATCTGGGACGGAGGACTCGTAGTATCTCTCTAGATCTGGCAAAAGCGAAAGACCCCCTAACGTAATTCGAATGGAGGCTGACTGCTGAGCCCACCCTGGCCTCGAAGGGCAAGCCCCTGTGGTTGCGAGCTGGAGCTGCCATTGCTTATGGCTAGAGCAATGGGAGGGGGCCCCCGCAGAGAGAACAGTAAGGATAATGAGCGCTCCGCCCGCTTGGCGGGCGGCAGGAGCAGCAGGCAAGTGCTTGGTAGGCTAACAGCCCAGTGAACCGGGAAGAGCACTCGACGAAAGGAGGTCAAACCAAGGACCTATGGAAGTCGGGGCTCGTCCCTGGTCAATATTGGATCAAACAATAGGAGGCCGTAGCGCTGACCTCTTTTTTTATTGATTCAATACAATAGGGGAAAAGATCGTACAGTTCCCTACCGAGACAACAGAAACTCTCAACGGATCTTCTGCGCGCTGGGCATACTTCTTCCGTGCGTCTTTCTCGTGGCGGAAACAGAACAACAGGGAAAGACCCGGCCGACCTGCCCAGGTCGCCTTGGCGAGCTTTATTTAAGAGAGACTGGGGAGTAAAAAGACTTCCGTTTCCGTTCTTGGTTTGCTCTTCGCCTCTCGCTCTTTTTCGTAGTTGGGAAGAGGGAAGGAGTCTAAATCAATGGACATTAATGAACCATCATTGATGGACGTTGCACATGACACGATCAATTCGACTCAAGGTCCGGCGCTAATAGAAGTTGCTTACTCTCCTAGTAGCGAAGGAAAAGGGCAGGGCTCTTTTTTCGTAGTAATAGTGGGCGGGTCTCATGAGATCTATGCCGGCCGCAAAAATCAAACGAAGGTCGAAGGACCATTCGATTGATTAAGGGGCATAGCGGCGCCCTCGACTGGCGGCATTCCCCGACCTAGCAGCAGACGGGCGGGCCGTGCCTGAATTCAGACCAGACCAGACTTTTCTTTGTTTGAGCTGTTCCCACGCACGCAGAACGGAAGATCTCAGTTGTCCTGGACTGGACAAGTACGTAGGGCTCCCCCGTTGAACAGAGTTAGGTTATTACCTGCCTCTACGGAAGAAGTTGACTTTGTACCGTCCGGGGGTCATATAGATCGGAACCCGGAGCGATAAGAACGAAAGCCCTACCCACAGCTACAACTACTGGCACTTCAAAAGGCTTAGATTTGAAGGTAATTCCTATTTGCTTACTTGATAGAGTAAGGGCGCTACTGAAAGCTTTTTTTAGGTCGTGTAAGAGGTGTAAGCCTCGAAAGCCTTTGGTACTTCGGTAGAGCGAGCAGCCCTTAAACCAAAAAAGATTTATAGTACCTTCCCCTATTTCTGCATTTCATTCTTTATTTGGCCCGCTTCAAACAAAATGAGAAAAAGGGGGAGGCCCATTGATTCGAAGTCACCACAAAAAAAAAAGAAAAAAAAACTTTCGAAGGAAAGGCCTTCGCATTCCTAATCAGGTAGGGCCGGGCAGCTTTAGCTTGGCGAATCGCATCCCCGCGCAACGACATCGCTCTTTACCGTTCTCGCTCAGTCTTTGCAACGGCTGGGAAGGCAGTCGTAGAAGCGAAGCCTATCGCCCCGCCGACCATCAAATACGAGATTGGGCCCCTTCTCCAAAATTGGATGGAATGGCCCACCCCACCCAAGAGCGCTTATGTCATATGGGAACTCATGGCTGTAAACAATCCTTATGGTTTTGATATCCGGTAGGAATAATAAGAATCAAAGTCCAGGTTGGTTGGTGAGCCTAGTGATAGGAAACTATCTAGCTTGGTTCGGAGAGCACTTGTTGGGTTAAATCTTTTTTTTTTGCTAGATGTTATGGCCTAAATGCTGAACTATTGACTCTACTTGTTTGGATGGGTGTTCACCCCAAAGTGTTCCCGGACCGCATGCATACATCCGTAAGTAACTTAGTGCAACATGGAAAATTTCATTGAGAGGAATCAGCAAAAAAAAGAAAAAAAGGTAAATTAATGTGTATTTGAAAGATTGTCCTCGGGCTGAAGAGTGTCCACATGAGTTCGTTCAGGTGTCTACACAGGCCTGTGGTCTTCTTTTATATTCTATTCTGTAGGGAGTTAAGATTGCTCCACCTAAGTAGAACGAAAAGGAAGAATTGAAAAAGAGGGGGGCCAGAAGCTTCGCTTCCGGTAGCTTGCTGACTCTCCTAGTTAGAAGAGGGCTCTTTGACAAATTCTTTAGATCTGGATAGAGTCCCCTTTACTTGATATTCTATTAGTAGCTAGCGCGCTACAACTAGCATAGCAGCCCGCGGAAAAGGCAATCCAACAAAGTCCTCTAGCCGGGAAGGGTATTCATACGGAATTAGGCGTGATATTCTTAGTCAGGCGGTTAGCCCAATACCAGTAGAAAGAAATGGTTTAATAACAGTTACGCTATCGCACCTCTTATTTCAATATCTACTTTCATTGAAACTTGATTGGAACGAAGGGCAAACAGTATAAGCCCACGGAGCGGTAATAGAAGATGCAGCAAACCTGACTTCCCAAAGACTTCCTCCACTGCTAATCTTTCCTTTGGAATTGTTGAAGTGGTTACTTAGGGGAGAGAAGTAAGAGCTTAAAAAGTTGATACCCGATAGGGAAATCCGCCGGAAGAGAACTGCACTTCGTCCGACATCTTTTTTTATTTCAAAGACTTTCGGAAGACTTATAGTACGAATCTTAGATCTTGCCCTCGCTTCGATCTAGCCCTGACTTTGTATCCCGTCATCTTTCCTATGTAAGGGAAAGGCTTTTAATTAAGGCCTATTCCCATGATAATGATATCATCAATATCATAGGTATATTTACTACTAGTATAGAAGTTCTTTTCTTCTTTTTAGGGATAGGTGCTAAGTTGTCTCACTCGCTTTGATAAATGATGTGCGCTACACCGCTAGCCTTGCCATCGGAATATCAGCTTACCAGGACAGATGCCCCTTTCTTCTTTTAAGCTTAATAAGATTAAGATTCTAGATTTTGAACTAAAGCCTTAGCTCTAGCGGGGACTTCAGACTTTGGCCTTTGTTGACCAGATCTCATGAGTGCTAATAAATGGCACGTCAGAGCTCCCCACTCCAAGATTTTCCGCTTGATTCCGAAGACCAAACAAAGAAAATCAAAGATTTTTTGATTCGTATCGATAGAACCAGTTGTATGCCACATACATGGCTCGAATCCCGACTTCCTGTTACCGGATAGGCATCCTGAGGGACCTAACTAAGTTCCCCTCTGGACCTGAGAGAAGGGAAGGTTCGCGACCCGATCTCCTGCATAGATTCTCAATCAATATGCATTGAATGAAGGAATTGGTCGAACTACAATAAGCAGTAGTACGTAAGGGCTGACTTGTTTCAACATTTTAAAGACTTAGATCTCTCATACCATAACATAAGCAAAATCTTTCCTTTTACCCTTAGTCGACTCCTAAGATCTGTCCTAAGGTGGGAAGCGATACATCAATGAATGAAAAGAAAGAATGAAGCGACTTCTTCATAATTTAAAAATAAGAAGTGGGACCTACCCGCTATTCTTCGGAAGGAAGGGGTATCCGTCACTCTCCTCAACGGATGAACCCGCCTTTGATTCGCTGCCTCTAGTGCCTCCCCCAAACAAATCTCAATCTAGGTTCGATCCAAGTACAGACCAGATCCTGAATCCTTTCTTGCCATCGGCCGAAGCCAGTTGTGCTGACCAGAAGAGTTAAGGTCAACCGGAGAACCTTAGAGAGAGACTCGGGAGCTAATGAGCTTCCCCCAAAAATGGGCATCCTCAGATGGTCGAGGCAAGCTTTTTTCATTACAGATCCTATTATACTTCCAGACCTAGGTTCACAAATGCTGGCTAAGCAGATCCAGGCCCTGGTCTTAAGATCCCTATCTGCTGCATTCGCGCCTGGAATAAGCTCCGGGAAAGCGCCCTACCACCAAGACAAGACCAGTAGGGATTTCTTAATGAAAGCATTGGTCAATGGGTGGAGGCCTCTCATACTCATACTAAGACGGCTATTAGAGCTGATCCTACCAGTCGAATAGATTGGCATGCCGCAAGTAAACCTCTCCTTATGCCGTTGGTTGGTCCGTAGATGATGAAGAGAGACCATAGAGCGGCCTTTGCTGCAAGGAATTTCTTTCGTGGAACAAAAGACGTGAAAAGAACCGGTCCGTACTGGCGAGATAAGGATAAGGCTGGTGGACAATAAAAGACTGATTTGTCACAAAGCGAACCAGCAAACCAGATGTATGGAGTAAACCCCATACATGGCATCCCTACGGAACTTCATTCTTGCGCCATCTCTGAATGTCAACTTGTCACCACTAAGTGATATGCGGCGATGGTTGAACACAATGTTATGATTCCGGCGATAAAGAGTGCTATATGGACACCGAGGAACTTTTTCTGACCTGACCGATGTGAATGGCGCCAGGAATGGAGATGGTGACAAGCTCAAGTCAAGCAAAGCAACCAGAACTAAGAATGGAAAATCTTCATTAAAAGGAAGAATCCCCGTGGCATAAACAAGCGAGAATAGAATGAAAAAAGGCCGTTACTCCGCACCACACCTACTTAATTGTGTTGCGATATCGAAGATTGGGATGGAACCCCAACGAAAAAGGAAGAGCATTTTCGGGGCTTAGCCCGTATATGTAAAGGCCTCCCCAAGAGATTCGTCAGATGAGGGCGGTTTGCTTGCCTCAATCGCAAGGAGTTTTTCCAGTCGTCAATCTCGGCTTGGTAGGATCGTCGGTAGGTTTCGAGTTCAAGAGCATCAGTCAACCTCGTAGCAAGAAACTAGAACATTTTTTTCTTTCAAGTCAGAAGAGGCTCCTCCCACACCACAAGACAAGGATGGCTAAACTCGCCGCAGGAATGGTTGAATATCAGGACTTGTTCTACCCCAGCTCAAAGCTTTCAAATCCTTAGAACGAGACAGTAACCGGGTGGGGTTGAATTCCTTCCTTCAAGGATTACTTATCAATAGGCTTTTCACAGGATTAGATGCTATTGCTGAATTGTGCCACTGAATCAGATGATGTGGTAATAGGTGCCCCTTCATCTTGGTATCGAGGAACCGCCCTTGACGACTTATGCCGCTTCATCTTCTGGTGAAACAGAGTCCGCTGTAAGGGAATCTTCTGTTATCTCCTAATCTTCCGCTGTAGCTTTTTAGGCTTCAGCAGATGAGACTACTCAACTAAATCAGTCTTATACTCTACGAAATCTGATTCTGCGACAGAGACATAAGGTCTATCCTCTAAGGCAGACAATAAAGTGACATAAGTGGTCTCGTCTATAGCATCTGATGAAGCAAAAGCCTAGTTCTCGGTAAAGCAAGCTCTCGCCTCAGGCTCAGAGAAAGGAAAGAAAGGGGATCCGTGTCTTTTCTATTACCTTTCTGTGGTCTGGGACGGGAAAAGAAATGCTAGAAGAGTTTGAGCCCTTCTTCGAAGATAGCGAACTCTTCAAACCAGACGATGAGTTGTGGGTCCTGTTTTGATCTGTCTTATTTTGGTACTGTCTCAGATCTCCAGTGGTACTAATCGGTCTGCCCCAGCTTCTGTGATGAAGCGAAAAATCTATTGTAAAAAGAAATGGCACTTCTCTTTCTTGCCTTTGACCCCGCTATAGCCCTTTCTCAATATGGATGCCTACTCCTTCTTTACCTACTTGTTCGTTTTGCACCACGGGAGTATTGGCGTTGATGAATGGAAAACCTTAGAAAGGGAAAGGGCTTACTTCAAACACAAGAGCTTCACAAGGGGATACTATGAACTACTCACAGAAGAAAGGGCCTTATTCACTAACTGGCCTTCCAACATCCCCTCAATCCCCCTCAAGAAAGAGCCTTTAGCTCAAGGGTTGTAACAAAAAAAAGGCATAAGGAGAGGTAGAAGTCACTTCAACTGCTGGGAAGATAAAAGCTACTGGAACGGGATCTCAAGCAAAACTCCCAATGATGGCAGAGAGAAAGGACCACATTCTACTTTCGGGTCGAAGAGTTGCTTACTTGTTAAAGTAAGGAGAGGATGACTCCCTCGACCCGGTATGGTTAGGGAGTAAGCTATGGTTTTCATCATCAACCAAGGGTGGAATCGTAAGAGCTTAGTTAGAAAGCAGAGAGACAAGCTTGGGGGTTGTAGGCCTGTTCGCATTGGTTTAGCCTTCTCAGAAGAAGGGATAGCTAGAGCCCATTTATCACACGTTTTCGATTAACCTAATGGCGATTGCTGGATGCAGGGAATCCCCTTTCGTTAATAAGTAAATCAATGCCTGCTTGCCCCACCCTTTAAGCCCGCCCTCTTTCATTGACTGACGAACTTAACTCAAAGCTCCGGGTTTTACTGCCAGGCTGTACTTAACTGAGAAGGACCTCCATCATGACTTGTTCACTTCCATCACTGAAAGGACTACGCTTCCTTTCTGCCAGAACTGGCATTTCTCATTCCTTGCTTGACCGCCGTACTTGACTTAAAGGTAGACTGATTGTTTAGGAAAAAAACTTCCAGCAGGGTAAGGCTTTGCGGAGGGAAAGAGAAGTTTTGAGAGAGATAGGGTAGTATTGAGAATTCCAGTCCGAAATAAGAGCCAGTCCCAGTCGTTGGTCAGCAGTCGCAGTTTCCTATTTTCTTTATGGGTAAATAGGTTGAAGACCTCGCCTATAGGGTTTTCCCCGGCGCACAGAAAGAAAAAACCGCAAGGATTTGAAAGCAGCCCGACGGCGATGGGGTTCTCATGCTTGCTTTTTAGGTTGAATAATTGCCATAGCCATAGGCAAAGAATAAGGTTGGTTTTCTTCGCTTGAAGAACCCGAGACCGGAGGCTCTTCAGTTTCTCATTGCTTGGTTATGGTGATGTCAAGACTCTTCATTCCATATATCCACTCTTCCACTACGTAGGAAAAAGAAGTGTTCTGTGTCCGAGATCGTGGAACCGAGTTCCTTTTCAAAGGGTAAAAATCATTGCATCAAAAAGGACAAGATTTATAGCATCATGTCTTAGTTAAGCACTTTGTCTTGCCTTCTTTCTCCAGGAGCTTTTTTCTTTTGATAGGAGGATCAGGCCCTACGTACTTCTAGGTACCCTAGATCACACATAAAATTTCTTCAACTGGTATAGATGAACCGGTATGTTTAGTGGATTACCTTCTTGGTCGACAATAGAACTGCACCACCTGAAAACATCACTTTGAATCTGGTTCAATCTATAAGTGGGACGAAAAGAAGAGCTCTCGTGGAGTAGTCGATGTCCCACTTCCAATTATAATTTCTATCTATATATTTTGAGAGCCCCGCCCTCTTCTTCTTCCTTTCCCAAAGAGGGGTACGAACGGTTGTCAACAGTAAGAAAGTGGATGTATCTTTTTTCACTATGTATCTTTTTGGATAGATCGTCAAGCAATTTACCCATATAGTTCTTATCGCGAGGGTGAAATACAATACATTACATCTAGATTGAAACTTGAGAACCTCGAAAACCAAAGACATAAACTGAAAGATAGAAGCTATCTAACAATTTGAATATGAATAGGAACAGCCTTCAGAGAAAAGAGACATGGACAATGTATCCTGAACAGTATGGCAATCTCTTCCTCTTTCGATTGGCAAAGAAGCAATAATAGTAAAGCGATAAAAGAAGCAACTCCTTGAGCGGCTCTATCAAGGAGCAGAGGCAAGGGATCTTCTCCAGTGGTCATTAGTAATGCACTTTGTGGTCCTTATTGGGTGTTGGCGAAGCATAAGAGGAGATTCTTAACGTCAGGAATATCGGCCTTAGCATCTTTCTTATAAAAAATGAGATTCTCTTTCTCTACTTGAGAAGGTTCTTACCAGGCATACTACTTATCGATTATTTTGCCCTTTGGGATCGAAACAACCTATTAAGGGTTGTCGCCTACATAACCTACCTCCCAGATTAAGGGAAGAAGGTCTCAGATCACTGTAGTTCGAGCCCTTTTGTTAAAGCAGTTCCTGTACTTTGAATTACTTTGAATGAAATGAATTCAAGCTAGTAAAGTAGTCCGCTTGAAGGGGGCCCTCCTCACCTCTCCCCTTCCCCTTACCATTGAAGCAAGCAAAAAACTAACCATGATACAAGGGCCTGCCTCTCAGTACGCGAAAGCGGAAGTTACACTCTTTCACTGTCTTACTTTGGCCCCTCTCTTTTTAAAACAAAAATGAAAAAAAGAAAGCCGGAATCGGAATACGAATGAAATCAAAAAGGCCATCATTAGGGCAAACAATGCGATAGCTTCGGTTAGAGCAAAGCCCAAAATAGCATAACCAAATAATTGTTTCGCCAATGACGGATTTCGCGCCACGGAATGGATCAAGGAACTAAAAACGAAAAAACAATTACTTAAAAAGGTTGTCTATTATAAGCCTCTTTAATTTCTCGTTTTTTCGTTTGATCAATTTAAAGCGCTTTTCGGCTAAAATACATAACCGAGAAAGGCGATTCCCTTTCTCCCGCTGCTTCCGGGAGCTGTAGTTTTGGAGGATTTGTGCCCTTTGGGTCAGCTCCTCCGCCTTTTGGGTCAGCTCCTCCGCCTTTTTGGTCAGCTCCCCCGCCCTTTCGAACTTGATCCTGGCCTGGCGGACCAGGTCCTCCACGGGAGGATTTCTTTCCCCGGAAGCAGCAGCATCCGGTGCCGGTGGATTATTCAAGTCGAAAGGCGCATCCCCGGAAGCAGCAGCATCCGTCTCCGGTGGATTATTCAAGTCGAAGGGGGCATCCCCGGATGCTCCGACCATATACATGGAGCACGATGTAAGCAAGGCAGGGAAAGCCCATCCCAAGCGCCTAAATACTACATGGAGCCCCGAGCCTAGTATCATGAAGGCGATTTTAGAAAGAATAAATGAAAAACTCCATCCAAATCCAAGAAGTAAACTCAGGCAAGAGACAACAGCAAGAACTAAACAAGAAATTAATAGGATAAAAAAAAATTTAAGAAAGAAATTAATGAACGTTCGTTTTTGACAATGTATAATAATACACCTACCGGGCCGAGAGCCAAAGGTAAGTCTCGTAGGTGGACGTATTGAACCAACATAAGATCTCAGATTGAGATCTTGATATACTAATTTACCATAATAATAATCATTAAACCAACTTGAATCTGAACTACGATTCAGATCAAGTCTTACCGAAATCGGATTTCCTTTTCGTGCCATATATGATATGCTTGCTTATACTTGACTTTGTTCCCCCCTTTATCCCGATTCCATCTTTGCTTTGTCTCGAAGGTCTTCGTTTCGAAAACTCTATCAATTCCTTTCCTCTTTCCTTTCAGAGTTTACCACTCTGAATACCTTCTTGAACTTTTTTACGCCGATCTTTATGTGTTTTGGCCACGTCCTTTTTTTATTTTGGACTATAAGAAATCCACACTTTGACACCTACGATTCCGTAACGAGTAGATACTTCCGCAGAAGCATAATCAATTTTCTGGTGTAATACATTACAAGATGTTTTTCCATACTTTCCGCATTCAGTTCTAGCAATTTCTGCACCTTCTAATCGACCTGAACAACATATACGGATCCCCTCTACCCCCCTTTTCATTACTAATGGAATCTTTTTCACTATTTTACTAAAAATAGAACGAAATGATCCTCTTTTCTTTTTCGGTTGAAAAGATATGTCTTGAGCAATCGGAGAAGCACTTTGATAAACAGATTTGATCTTGACCGATTCAATTAAGGTATTAGTGTTTGTTCTATTAGACAACAAAGATCGCATTTTTTTCACTTCGTTCAAATAAGAGTTAGACCCGTAAGCAATTCTTATGTTTTTCAGTATGATCTCTATCATCATCTCTATTCCCTTTATCAATTCTCTTATCCCACCTAGATCTATGAATTTTTCTATCAATTTCATTACCTTATCCTTACCCATGAGGTTCCAACATTTTATCCTTAATTGACCTAGGAGTTGTTCCCGGGCATCTTTAAAAAACAGGTTATTATAAACTCTAACTCCATCCCTTGGAAAGAAAAAGGTAGCACCGAAGAAAGGAAAGAGCGAGATGGTGGTTTTTCTTCTTCCCGCGAAGCGAAGATCATTCGCTTGGCGAATGAAGTGGGTCAACCTCTTTTTGGCTTCGGCCAAACACTTTTTCTGGCTGGTCGAGCTTTCCACAAAAAAAGCGATGCGAGAACGTATTCTCTTATCTAAGCTTCCTCCCTGCGCATTAGCTCTATTCATCGTGGATGGTTCAACCACGCCCGGTGCCACGAAATGATTGAGAACTAGGACGGGATCGAAATGCATTTTTTTCTTTGTATTCAATAAGTATTGCATGACCGAATAATTCAAGGAAGGGCGCACTGCAGGGAGGGTCCTTTTAAGTAGATGACTTGTCGGGCCGTCGTAGCGTGACTTCTTTGGGAAAAAGAACTTGAATAACTTCGTTTTTTTGAAGGAAGAATCATTTTCTATCAGAAAGGCTATGTCATTTACAACCTCGGCGTATTTCGGATGCTTGAAGGCCCCGCTGACCCGAAGTGATTTAGAAAGATTCTTCTTTATCGATGGTGATCGGTCATGGTATCCATAGCGTTGCTTCTTTTTTGGCCAAACCCGGATTTCGTTTTGCTTTTTCTGGTCGTCAAGCCTGATCGACTCGACTCTTTTCCCGGCCCTTCGGTCTCTCACTTCGTTTCGTTCTTCTTTTCTACCCTCGCTTGAATAAAGACACTCGATCGGCCCGACTTTCCCCAATTCCCACCACCGGCCCTTCGTCTTTCCGGGTCTGGATTTTTTGCGTCGTTTCCGTCGTTGTGGTCGACGAGGAAGAAAGAAATTAATGAATGTTCGTTTTTGAAAATGTATAATAATACACCTACCGAGGCGAAAGCCAAAGGTAAGTCTCGTAGGTGGACGTATCGAACCAAAATAAGATCTCAGATTGATATCTTGATATACTAATTTACTATAATAATAATCATTAAACCAACTTGAATCTGAACTACGATTCAGATCAAGTCTTACCGAAATCGGATTTCCTTTTCGTGCCATATATGATATGCTTGCTTAGACTTGACTTTGTTCCCCCCTTTATCCCGATTCCATCTTTGCTTTGTCTCGAAGGTCTTCGTTTCGAAAACTCTATCAATTCCTTTCCTCTTTCCTTTCAGAGTTTACCACTCTGAATACCTTCTTGAACTTTTTTTAGGGTCTCGCTCCCTGAGTTCAAGAGTATACACTCTCGCGTCATACGGCTCCGCCCCGGAATCAGGGCCTCCCCTTTCCTTTGACCAACTTGTCCTTCCTTTCTATTTCTCGGTAAGCGGTTACGCTCGTTTTGGGTCACAGAAAAAATGGATAAAGAAAGGATATCTATACGTGTCTGATTCCCGGCCATTCATTCGCAAGTCACTTATAAGACGTGAGAGATGCTCTAAGTCATAACGGGGAAGGCCGGAGACTTCGCTCAAATGGGGGGCTGTTTTCTTCTCAATAAAATGAAAGGCTGCTTCTTGGATCTTTTTGTAAATTGAGAACTCAATAAGAAATGTTCACTTGGGATTAGGTTCGCGAAGAAGGGCTGAGGCAACGAGTTCAGCTGCTCAATTGAAGCGGAGAAGCCCCCACGCGGTTAAGCAGCTGAAAGAGAAGCTGCTGGGCATGGGCATCCTCACTGACGCTATTTAGTTATTCGGGATCGGAATTCCCACTAGAGAAGACGGGAATTGAGTCAGGGGTCATGTCAGGGTTATCCCCGTATTGTATTAGCGAGAGGCGGAACCCTTCTAATTCACTTTTTACTTGGAATTTGGCCTCATAGAGCTGTTCATTTCATGTCTGTTTAGATCAATACTTTAAATCTGCATGCCTTCTTTATCACCGGGATGAGAAAAATGACCTATTAAATGAGGATGTGATATCGTATCCCGAGATTGAAGAGATTCCGCAGAGCGGTCGATTGACGATAGAGAAAGGTTGACGTCCACCGATGAAAGGTACCCTGACGAGAAATCCTATGACACATAGATCTCTCCTCCAATGATTAACCCAGGATGCGGATCTTGGTGTCTTGTTTGTTCAATCTTTTGAGTTGGGGAATTACATCCCAATCCCTTGGTTTGCACACCATAGGTAGATTTAGTTTGATAGGAAGAAGACCTAAATCGAAATTACATATCACATATGTAGTCTTCTTCGAATAAAACGAAGCATCCTTTTTCTTATTGTCATAAGAATATCCTATTTCATTCGATAGTGTTATTATTTTTCTATTTAGTAAAAACTCAACCAATAAACTTAAACTACCAATATTATACTTAGAAGACGCCATTTTCAACCTCTCTTTATCACTAATACACCCTGTTTTTGTCTCCTTCTTCTTAGACTTAGAAGGACTAGTAGTAGTTTTCTTCTTAGATCCATCCATCACAATCTCATTAACATTAGTTGATTTGCATTTTTCGTGTGATAGAGGTCGATTTCGATCTTTCATCAAACGAGCATGCGTTCTAATGAGGGAATCAAGATGCTCCACCAGAGTAGATAGGCGAACAGCAGGAAACTCTGATTGTACACTATTTACGACACTACCAAGTGTATACACCATGATAACCTCCAATGAATATTGATTAAAAGCATTTTTAAACTCTAATTTATTTTATCCTGGGAATTTTGTTTTGATATAAACATTTTATAAAAAATGACAAAGGGAGATCCTATAAGAGAGCTTACAGAACAGGCACTACATTTAAAATATAACTAACAATTGGCTAAAATAAACTAATTCTTATTCTTCTCTCCTGTTTCTTCCATTTTTTCCCTGTGCTCCTCTTATTATTCCTCCTGTATCAATTTTGCTTCTTTCTCTATTTCAGAGAAAAGTTGGTGTAGTCTGAATTCTCCAGCCATTGTTTGTTTTAGAAATCTCTTTGAGCGTAAGGATTGATTTATTATCGAAAGAAGAGTTTTCTGGCAAATGGCAGTTCTTGTTGATTCTCTATTTATACTGTGGATAGTCTATTTTTTAGAGCGAGCGCGAATTGGATGATTCAACAAACAATTCATCAGTTGTTGAATCATGCCATTTTGCTGATTCAACTTTCTTCCTTCTCTGGTATATTCTAATATCACTCTTTCCGTGTTTAAACAATGCTTCAGCTGAGGAATCATGCTATTTACATGATTCAACTTACTCTTCTCAGGAAGCTCCTAATCTCACTGGCAGCTGAATCATGTCATTTAGGCGATTGATTCCACTTACATCAGTGTATGTAATACGAATACTAACATCACAGGAAGGAAGTTTTCATTTTTTTTTTGTTTTAGGGCTGCTCTCTTCTGCGTCGACTGCTATGTGCTAAAGGCTGCGGAATAAGAGCGGTAAGGCTTTCTGGATTCACCCCATCTTTTCTGGGCCTTTAATATTAAGCCCAATCTGTGGTTTTGTCATACAATAAGATCCAATTTGTTTGGACTCGTTAGGGTTGGCCCATTACCTTGAGTGAGGCCTAACGTGTACACCTCTTGTCATGAAGATGTGATCTTATCCACTGATGGGTCTTGCTCTAAGCCCAATCCTCTCGTCTTAGGGTAGGATATCCATAAACCTTTCATCACGGGAACTTCCCCCTTTTGGTTGACAACCTACCTATGTTGGGATGACTAAGCCCACTATCTTAATAGGTCCCTCTTGTGTCGGGTTAAGGCTCCACCTCATGTTGGGTTAAGGGCTTAGTTGAACCCAATTTCTTCACTTGTAGTCTAGGGCTTTGCTTGGCATTGGGCTTCGTTGCTTTCCTGGTCTTGGATTGAACCTAAACCAAAGTCTATAGACTGAATTAGGAGAATGGAAACCTATTGGTTCTGCAGAGCTAAGCCGGTAAGCAAGAAAGGAAACTGACCGGGAAGTGCTATTCACTCTTCCTAAAAAGCTTTTTTGTCCTGGCATTCAAGACTGGCATGTACAGTGAGAAGTGGGCAAGACCGGAAAGACTGCTAACACCGGTTAGTTCTTTGCTCTCTGTCAATCAATATCAATAATGGAACTGGCTTGCTAACAGAATCTGTAACAGGATAGCTTTCAAAATATTACAAACTTGAAAGAGCTTAACTGTCGCAACTAGCTTCCCTGACTTGCTTTGCTAGCTTCTACTTTAATGCAGAACTCCCAATAGCAGGAATTACACTCGATGGATTGGTGAAAGAACCTAGCTTTCTAGCTTGACCCTTACTCTTCACACGAAAGCTTTCGGGACGAAGTGACTCAAACAAAGCAAAGCGAAGAGGTTCTTTAGCGTAGGCTAGTCAGTTTACTTGGAGTAGCTTTCCCGCTGCCCTCCCAGTTGAAGTCATAAGGTAAGCAAGCCTCTCTAGTGAGAGTTCTTACATTGAGAGTAAACTTACTCCTATGATAGTGCTAGGTCCTTCTATTCCTAATCCCTCTCATCTCGATCCATTGTCTAAGGGTTAGAGGATAGTAAGGGTCTAACCTTGTAAGGCTGGATAAAGAGGTAGCCCTATTCTGTACTATGTCTTAAGTGAGCAAGCCTATGAGAAAGCCGATTTTTGATAAAGTGAGTTTGAAAGAAGGAGGGACAAGATCAAAAGGGCTTTCATAAGAGTTTTCCAGTCTCTGGGTAAGAAGTTTTCCACCGTAATAGTGGGATTTCTCCTATTGCCATTGTATCACTCCTGGGAGAAAGCTAAGGGTCTTTGGGAAGCAAGCCCAATTGGAGTGCTTAATAAGGTCTTCACCTGGAGTTCCCCTTTGGTAAGCCCTGTAAATGTAGGGCCAGTTTCCTGTAAGGCAATGGCAGATCTAGTACCTGTTGCAGAAAAAAAACTTCTTCCTGCGCAGCTAAGCCCGTTAAGTTCCAGTCTTCTTTTGGTCGGGAGTCCTAAGCCCTGGGAACAGTCTCAGGGTAAGCCCCTGCAGTTGCAGCAAACAAGTCAAATGGCAAAGCAGGAAAGACGGCAAGCGGGTGTCTAAGAGTCAAAGTACTAGGGCTTGAAGTTCATAATAGTCTTACTGTGTCTAAGAGTCCTCCCAATAATACCAACCAAGCCAGGGTGGATATTTACAAATGAAATAGCTTACCCGATTGTCCAATTTATCGGCGCCTGCTACCCTTGCTAGTGAATCCCCTGCAGTTGCAGCTCTTCTCTTATCCAGAAGAAAGCTACGGGCATATACCCCGCCCCGGGGAACAGGTGCCACCTCAACAGCTATATTCTAAATCGTTAAGCCCCGCAACCCTTTCCTTTGTATCGGACCTTTCCCGCTTTCTATGTACCCAGTCAACGAACCCCGAAATCTAGTATAAATATAAAGAAAATCTTAGGTTAGGAAAGAAAGAAAGCATTGGTATTTCACTCTCTAGGTGTAATCTCTTGAGCGCGTTGACAGAGAAGAGAATTTCTCATTCACTAACCCTCCTGAGAGTCTACGAATTAGAAAGAAATCATTAGATTAGGTGGAATACTTAGTTGTGAGACAGGAAAGCCCTCTTGCTATTCAATCCTGTACTTATCCATTTCATTAGTAGGAGATCGAGCTAATTCGTCTATCGCTGTAGTGAGGCAAAGCGCTTGAAAGCAAGTATCCGGATCCGTTCCAGCTGTCCAAGGCTGGGCGGAGTGAACCAGTAGCAAAGTAGGGGTTTAGCAACCGCAGTAAAGGAATATTGTTACATAATTAGGTGGAATACTTTTTAACCCAGTCAAAAGTTCTCTTTCTTTTCCTCGATCGAGTCTAGTAGAGGAAGGGAGATAGGAAATAGGAATGAAGCGAAGCCACTTTAACCACATTTTAATCCAATTGTGGTATAAAGTATACTCCGATATAACTAACAATTCTTCCCTTGATATAGGGATTAAGAGGACGGTTGTCCCCCATCCACCATTCAAGGTTGTTAATATATCCTAACCCTTCCTTCTTAATCAGACGATTTCTCTCCTATCATGTATGATTGATCAAAGTCTGGTATGTAGGAATCAGAGTATCAATCGACTGGCATCGCCTTTCACTCATCAATTCCTCAAAGAAAGCAAGCCTCATTTGCAGCAAGCACCATTATCAATCAAGTTGGTCTCCTTTACGGCACGTTCTTTTTACTATGTAGGGCCAGTTGATCCCGAGGTATAAAACCAAGAACTTCTGGCCGGATGAAAAGCCACAGCGTACCGATACGACGAGCATAGCGGATCGGTAACTTTATAAACAAAGGGGCCTTTCGAACGACTGTTGGTCTGATGAAGCTCTTCGTTCTTTGGTTTGGTTGGAAGCAGCTTATTTGCTTTTCCACCGACCTAAGTCTTTGGCACGAAGACTTCTATGTGGGCTACACCTTCTTTCTTCCGGGGGGTGCTCGACCACATAAGGTCAAGGATTTATATATTATGCTGCGCGTTATAGGGTTTGTAAAAAGGTTTGTGTGCTTTTTCATTGCCGGGAGAGAGCTTCTGCGCGCTTCCTGGGGTAACTGGATTAGACTCTCCCTATGTACCCAAAGTAAGGTACATAGGGAGAGCTGATCACCTCTGTTCTTTAGCAATTTTATGGGATAGGCACTCCATGATTTGGACTCCTTTGTTACTCAATGGGGATCTTCAAAAAACACTTAGTTGGATCATGGACCATTACCTTCATTATTGATTTACCTTTTCAGAGCAGCAGGCATTAAGCATATTAAAGAGTCCCTTCCCCGGGTAGTTATCTCATCGAATTTGTGTAAACCTCTTTTCTTTCAGAACCTGGCCTTTTTCTGCCCCCGACTGTCTCCTAATAGGACTTCGACACCCTGCAGGCTCAAAAGTAAGGTCAAAGTCATGTATCCGCTCTCAGATTCGCATGAGCTACTGCTCTCGTCCTGACCGAGATCTATTCTCATCTTGTGTAGAATCTCCCCTCTTACTCTCCACTTTCATGTCCATCAGAGAGAGCTCGCGCATCTTTTCGTTCATCAGGCTAGCGTCTGTCCCGATGATAGAAGTGGAAGGTGATCCATAATCAACGCAGCTTGTTTCAAAGACATCTCTCTCCATTTCGTTAGTGATTATGCCCCAGCGAGGAACTTTGATTGGTCATATATGGAACTCGGATTCCTTCTCCAACCCCTTTCTCTCTCCCTACTCTATGGTCTCAGGCTCTCCCTCAAGGTCTGTTCCCAAGTAGGGGTTTCGGTTCAGAAGGTGATCAACCATAAATGAATGGGGCTAATCCCGTGGATGCTGCTTACCTAGATGCATAAGATAGGTGAAATCCATGCAATTAGATGCTGCTTAACCTAGAATTCAATATTGTAGAAAAGGTAATTCCTATTTGCTTACTTGGATACAAGTATGGAAGTGTTTTTTGTCTTTTCAACTCCTTTTGGACAAGCAGCTGAACTCGGATCTTCTTTATTGTGCTTGTCGTGCTGGGACTGCTCTTAATTAACAACCTTTCCTCCCTCGGTACACTCCTCCGGCTACTTGTACTGATAAGGCTGGGACTAATTGAACTCAGGCTGATTTCTCCTCTTCTGACTGCCCTTCTTCAGGCACAACCATACCTTCTTTTCGGTGGGCAATGAAATTCGATTGATCTTCGGATCCCGCTCGATTGTATTGTAGTCATCGCCGGACCGGAACTCTTCCTCCTAAATCCTTTTTCAATGTACTTTTCAGTTATCCCAAAAACATTATCCAATCCGAACTCACTCTTGCCTTCTCTATCTTAGGTGGGTCAGTCTCGTTCTCTCTTGTCGGTAAGTCTATTTTCCGTGGGGCATGATATTCCAACATTTCTCAAGTACTTGCTGCACTTCCTGAGAAAGAAGTCGTCTTGGTATTGGATCCGCTTTTCTCTTGTGCTCTTCTGGTCGGTACAAAGAAATTCGGAATGAGCGCACCGACGAAAAAATAGCCGATTCATTCGCTTGTCAATTCTTGGTGTAATACGAACTTCTTTGTCTCCATATAGTTTTTTTTGGCCTAACGCGGGTTCCCTGGACCGACCAAGACAAAGAGAAGAGGCATCTTCCATTCATATCGATTTGGGTTTTTCTGCACCATATTTTGATCTGCCTCTTCTTCGATCCGGAATTCCCAGCAAATCCTTGACTCCTCGAATACAATGGGATTTCACACCTGGCGAATCTTTCACTCTACCTCCTCTTATTAAGACCATAGAATGTTCCTGCAAATTATGACCTTCGCCCGGAATGTGAGCAAATATATCATGTCGATTGCTCAACCGTACTTTGGCTATCTTACGTAGAGCTGAATTAGGTTTTTTCGGTGTTCTCGTTGAAACACGCGGGCGTACTCCTTGCTTCTGGGGACATTGATCCGAAGCTCGAGTACGGTCCGTGCGCCGTTTTTCTTCTCTACCATGACGAATCAATTGATTTATTGTAGGCATCGCTCTTTCCTTTGTCCTTCCCCCCTATTTTTGCCCTATCACTAGTGATTACTCCCGATCCGAAGCACCCCTTTTCCATTCATAGAGAAATCCTATCGTTAAAATCAATAAAAAGGCCATCATGGACCAAGATCCAAACGGATCAATCTTGTTGAGAGGTACTGCCCAAGGAAAGAAAAAGGTTACTTCCGGATCAAGGATAATAAATAAAATTGAAACAAGATAAAATCGTATATCGAAACGACTTCTGGCATCACCGAAAGGATCGAAACCACATTCGTAGGCCGACAATTTTTCTGGATAAGTCGAAGTATTAGAAGAAAATGGAAAAGGAACACCGAGTGGGATCAAAGAAACTAGCAGACTGATCACTAAATAGATACAAATAGGCGCAAATTCTGACATCACCACAGGCCAATTTGTTTTCTCGCTCCTTGCAGGCGGAGCGGCATACCGAAAAAAAGAACAGAAAGGCCATTATATAACATTTGCGCTACGTACGTGGAACATAGAGGACATTTAATTTAAGTCCTCTATAATTTAATGACAGAGCGGCGAGTAATTCAAAAGAGAACTGAAAATAGATTCTTTTATAAGATTCGCCTTACTAAAAGCGAATGAATCCCCAACCAACTATGGACATTTTCGGGGAGTAGCCAGACATCTCATACTCGTTCTTGGACAGTGGTTTGACTTTGAGAGGGATCTTCAAAATTGATTAATAATCACGGTGCCCATGCCGATAGAGAATGTGTTGGTAATATTCCGAGCTGTCCCCATGCTGGATTAGGTCATTATTAACCCGGTTCACAAAGGAAAGTTCTTCTTCGTTGGTTGGGAGCCAAAAATCATTACCGCTCTCATATTCATTATAAAATGATTTTACACTGTTTACAGTATTTAATCCCGGAATGGGATTATCGGCATTATGAAATATTTGACTAAAAAAGACAAATGTCAATTGCTTACTCTCGCGCACCGAGAGATCCATATGTTCGAAGTTTAGCCGGCGGTTATATTCAACCTGGGTTGGCGATTCCGCCAGGTTGATTTGCACAGCGTTCCAAAACTGACCGGGATCCTCCTGGGCTAAAAACGGCGAATTAGCAGCTTCCAGGTCCGCAACTCTTAATTGCAATCCGGATTCGAGCCCATAATTCCTTATCACAGGAATGTTCGCATGACCAACGGGCACTTGCGCGGGTTGTTGACCCTCTCCATTGTCCAGATAAAAAACCAAACCACTGGTTAATGCAGTCTCAAAAAAAGGCCAGAAAAGAAGGGCCCTGCCCAAAAAACAGAATAAAACGACTAAAAATTGAATAACGAAGAAAAGATAGAATTGTCTCTTTATTCGAAAAAGGAATATCAAAAGACAGATAAAGAAAAACAAGAAAAAGAGAAATGAAAGAGAATGGTGTGAAATAAAGGTCGTTTCTAGAAAACGCCCGATAACCGCAGCGAAAAAAGCATTTAAAAGGCATCCGGCGTATTTCATAATTCTGCTGATCCCAAGTACTCCATCTCTTTTTTTTGCGCCTTCTAACATAACAGAGTAGATCATTCTCCTAACGCTTTTTCATTCGCGATTTTATGTTCGTCATTCTTTGTCGATTCTTCCCCTCTTTATTCTCTTTTTTTAGAACAAATGAATAGGGTGATCCGGCCCCAGCTCCTTTTTTAGATTTATGAGGAGCCGATAATCATCCCCTACCTTCGGGACTCGAACCCAATATTCTTCCGCGACCCCTCTACGAATAACAATACAACTTTTCTATTTTCTACAAGACAAGCTTCGCCGCTTTTCAAAAAACTATTTGCTTGCAACGCCTCTTACGGGGGCAGATTTCTCCTAAAAGCAACCTTTCCTTTCATTCATTTAAGCGATTCAATCAGTAGGAAAGTCATATCACTGAACACTTTATAGATATCTGTCTTCCTTATAAGCTGCATGCTATCGGAGAGAGAGCAATGGGAGGTTCAGTCAAAACAAAAGCATTTACCACGCACTCAATGCAATGATCAAGCAAGACGAATCTCTTTATATACGCAATTTCGATAAGAGCCTAGCCAGCCCGTCTCTGCAATACTGTGTATGTGTATGTGTAACAAACCACTTTATGACGAACGAAATTGTTCGTGTTTCTCTCATTTTCTTCTCCCAATCCATTTACCACCAATGTGGAGTAGCATTCGTTTGTTGTTCAATGCTAATGCAACGGTGACCTTTCCTTTCCGTTTATATACTGAAAGTTTTTTAACATTCACCCTGAAATTGGAAACAAATTCCCGCTGTACTATGTTCTCAGGATGCTTGTACTGAGTCTCAAACCATTCAGCATCGACATGCTCTTTAGCTGCTCCTTTGTATTTAATAACGTCACCTTTATCTTTCGAGCTGTAGTAATAGCTCTTAGGAGCCAAAAAGAATCCCTTCTTGATTCTTGCTTCTAACTTAAACTTACCTATTATGGAAGAAGATACGACTTCCTCAGGTAGAGGTTTGCCTAGAACGACTGAGTCTGTGTCTGTGTAGTAGCAGTCATCTCTGGAGATGTAAGGGTACATATAGATACTAGAACATGCTGTGATAGCTGCAGCTATCTGAATAGCGGAGTTCTTCGGAGGATCCCACCGATCAATTGTATCGCCCATATTAGTGTAATAACTTAGCACATATTTGTCATTTCCAAGGTAATCACCGTCTAACCATGATTCTTGCCGCATCCTATACAGGTATTCTTTGATACCACCGATATCTGTCTTCGCCTTTTAGGGGAGAACGCGGGAAGCATTCTCATAGTTAGAGAGAGTCTATTCTTTCTTCTTTAATGTTGAATGTAAGGAAGTGGCAGCAGTAGAAGAGGGGGTCTTTCTGTTCTCTCTTGGTCAGCTAGGGCTAATGGGCGAGGGCCTTCCTCTGCTAGCGACTACCAGATCAGCTTCGAGAGCATCTGTGCGGTAAGCCGTCCTGAAAGCAGCCAAAGACCCTATTCTATTCCGAGATTCCTTCTCTCCATCTTATCCTTCTTGTTAACCGCTCGTGGGTATCTTACCTATTGATTAGAAATGTATATTTACAGAGTAGTCAGAGGCAATTCGCTAATATTGAACCTTTTCTATCATCTTTCTTTCCCTTAGCATAGTATATACTAAGATCTTCGAACCTAGTGTAAAGCATAAGGCTGTTTACTTGCTTACTTTCTTACTTTAACGAGTAAGGTGAGATCCTTTATCAATGCATTTCTTTCGAGATGCGAATCATAACCTAGTAAAGATATGCCCCTTGGGTTCGACTTTCCTTTCTTATATTAAGAAATTCTATAGTTATAGGGAGGCTAGACATTCGCGGGGGGGTTTTCCCGGTCTTCTGAACTGGAATAAGAATCAGTCTTTCTCGAGTAACTGAGACTCTTAGTGGTGCGGAGTAAGCTATAAAGTTGCTGTCCGAAAAAAACCGATAGAAGAAGCTTACCTTCTTCTTTACTTTCATCCCACTTGGTGAAAGAATACTATTCCTTGCTTGAGGATTTCATCTAAACTAAAAAAGTTCAGAATCCAAGTTATGCCAGGGATTTCAGACCAATTGCTTGTTGCACTTTGGTGTACAAGCTTGTTTCTAAGATCATTACTGCCAGAATGGCTGTGGTTATTGGTGAGGTTATAAATGAGGCTCAAGCTGGGTTCATTCCTGGAAAACACATAGGGGATAACATCCTATTAGCTACTGAGTTGATTAAAGGTTATTCACAGAAGGCTGTTTCCCCTAGGTGTATGATTAAGGTGGACTTAAGGAAAGCATATGATTCTATTGAATGGTCCTTTTTACAATGCATGCTTTCTGAATTGGGCTTTCCTAGTCAGTTTATTACCTGGATAATGGAGTGTGTGACAACTGTTTCCTATTCCATTTTGTTGAATGGTAAACCTACTACTCCTTTCCCTTCAAAGAAAGGTGTGAGGCAAGGTGACCCCATGTCACCCTTCTTGTTTGCTATTGGGATGGAGTATTTGTCTAGATGCTTACTAGAACTTACTTTAAACCCCAATTTCAATTATCATCCCAGATGTGAGAAATTAGCCATAACTCATATGATGTTTGCATCTGATCTTTTGCTCTTTTCTAGGGCGGATACTCGCTCAGTTATACTGCTATATCAAGCTTTTCAAAGTTCTCTGAAGCCTCTGGAGCGAAGAGCTGAGTATAGTATATGCGAAGGACTAGAAGCTAACCTAGATAAAAGTTCTGTTGGTGGTCTTTGTGAAGCTGAGAAGGCTAGTATGCAGGAGATTTTAGGTATTTGGATGTGCCTCTCACCTATAAGAAGCTTACTATCCAGCAATGTAAGCCCCTAGTGGAAAGGGTAACAAGCAAAATGAGGGGGTGGGCCACAAAGTTTCTCTCCTATGCTGGGAGGTTACAGTTGATAAAAGGGGTGCTTTTTGGTATGCAAACCTACTGGGCTCCAATTTGTGTACTGCCTAAGAAGATCCTTAAAGAAATTGAGATGCATTGCAGGGTGTTTCTATGGACTGGTAAGGCTCAATCTTCTAGGAAAGCTTTAGTGGCTTGGGATCCAGCTTGCCAAAGGTTTGCGGAGGTTGGAATGTGGTTAAATTAGCTGATTGGAACAAAGCTGCCATTGCTAAGCTGCTTTGGGACATAGCTAAGAAAGCTGACAATCTATGGAGCGTTAGAGCTTCAGAACGTCGATAGACTCAGATGAAAAGACTGAAGTGAAAGGTCGATAGACACCGTTATAAGTTAGGGTCGATAGACACAGGAGCGAAGAGCCAAGTAACGTTGATAGACGCAGGGTCAAGTGGGTTCATGTGTACTATTTCAAGAGAAGAACTTGTTGGGATGTTGCTGTCCCTAGGAACTGTACTTGGGCTTTTAAAAAGATTCTCAGCCTGAGGTCTTTAGTTGATCAGGTTGGGGGGTGGGATAAGGTTCAAATGTGTGGCAAATTCCAAATCAAGAAGCTGTATGAACTGATCAGGCCATCTGCTGCCAGGGTGCATTGGAAGAGGATAATATGTAATAATAAGGCTAGCCCTAAAAGCCTTTTTATTACTTGGCTTGGTATTCAGAATAGGCTGTACACAAAAGATAGAATGGCAAATTGGAACTTGGCTTGTGATCCTGTATGTGTGTTATGTGGGCAGGGTGCAGAATCTGCTCAGCACTTGTTCTTTGCTTGTGAGTACTCTCAGCAGGTTTGGGGTCTTTTTTTCACATTGAGAGGCTTCCCGGATGATTGCTTCTATCGACTGTCCTTCTCTATGTTGACTGGGGAAGCCTCCTTCACAGTCGGTGGCCAAAAGACCAAAGTCTTCACTTACTACCTAATTCCGAGTCTCTGCATTTTACAGCTTAAGTGTGCGGTGGTGGACTTGGCTGACTCTCTGATTACCGTCGAGAACAGGAATGATGAGCAGATCATAGCTTTGCAGGAGAAGGATGTCCGCATTCAGGAGCTCACAGAGTTTCAGGGTGTTTATAAGAAGCTCAACAAGTCTGAATCTCAGCTAGAGCTGGAGAGGAAGGGCAAAGCGGCTCTCGAGCAAGAGGTGGTGAAACTCAAAGAGGCGCGGAGTCAAGAGCTGGACGCTGCTGCTAAATCTGCGACTTCCAAGGCTACGGAGGACTTCTGTCGGTCCGAGGTGTATGCTGACTTGCTATTTGACAGGTATGATGGAGGATGGGAGGCTTGTGTTCGCTGCGTGGAGGATAGGTTCCCTAAGGTTATCGACTGGGCTGAAGTCGATAAGGCCTTTCAGATGGATGGTCATATCCTCCCTAAGGATCACCCTCGTGCTGTCGGCTGCAAGCTCCCTGACTATATTGTTGCAAACGTTCATCCTAGCGAGCTCCCCATTCCTCCTTTTGAGAACAAGGATTAATGGTTTTGGCGGCTATCTCCTAGCTCTTCCTGTGGCTCTACAGAGACTTGTGCTTCGATTTCTCCTGTATGAGGTGTTGGTGTAGTCAGCTGTTGCAGCCTTGTTGATAACTTTTGGTATTTTAGTATTACCTGCCGCATTTTGCTGTAACTGGCTGTACCTGTTTCATTGGTTTTCAAGGTTATAGCCTTGTTTAGACTTGCCTTCCGTGTGTGTAAGTCCTTTAACAAACACTTCCGCTGCCCTCGTGTTTCAGCCTTTATTGAGCTGTATGTCCCGCCTTGCGACTGTTTGGCTTTAGCTAGATCTTTGCCTAGCTTTACCGTGTTATATGGCTTGACTGAGCTCGGGTCTCAGTCTTTACCTCGACTGTTGTGGGCTTGGGCTAAGCTTTATGCTTCAACCTTGCCAGTCGTTCTTCGTGTCTTGCTAGTCGTAGATTAGGTTGAGTTGTAACTCAAGCCTTTGCGTTGCTGTAGATTAGGTTGAGTTAGGACTCAAGCCTTTGCGTTGCTGCAGAGGGCTTTGGCTGGGCTCTATGCTCCTCCCTCTGCTTTTTTTTTTCTGCGCTTATTGACGCGTTTTGGGCCCCTTTTTTGTTAAAGGACTATTAACGTCATCTAATTGTGTTGTGCACGGATAAGAGCAAATGTTAGTGCGAATAATTCATAATAAGAACTTTAAGAGTTCTTTTATTTCATACTTGGGCTCTACTGGCCTTTCTTACAAAGCATATTGCTAATGACAATATTTAAACGAAGTACTTTTTCAGGACATCTGCATTAAAGCTGTTTTTCAGTGGTTCTCCTTCTACAGTCATGAGCTTGTATGACCCTGGTGCCACCTGCTCGCAGATCTGGTAGGGGCCTTCCCAGTTGGCAGTGAATTTTCCATGTACATTTCCCTTTCCTACCGCTGCTGTTCTTCTCAGCACCAGGTCTCCCTCTGTCAAAGGTCTGTGCCTGACTCTCCTGTTGTAAATCCTGCTCATCCTGTTCTTCTGTGCTGCTAGCTTAAGAGCTGCTTGGAGCCTCATCTCTGGCAGTTTGCTTAGGGAGGTTTTATATACCGTTATTGCTAAAGTTCCCAAGATCCC